GTCTTACCAACAACAACAACCCTTACCAAACACACAATACCTCTCTTTTACCTCCTATAGCTCTTTCCACAAAAAATAAAGAAAACAATAACGTTGATTAGACTAAAAAATAAACTACCTCTAACACGAAAAATTAGAATGCTGAAACACCAAATCAACCAAACATTATCAAATACCAACACTCAATTCACCACCTAACCACCCAAAAAGAAAAAGAGGAACATAACCAAAGACACAGAGAAGATCAAAACATTAAAAGAAAATAGAGAAGACCGAAAAATCATAAAACTACTTCCTAAACTAGGTAAAACACTAAAAAGATAAAGTTCTCAACGAAAAAAAGAAGATCAGCAAACCTTACTGATACTTAAGTATCTCCCATAAATTCCCTTAACAATACTATCAGAATACAAAAGAGTTGACCATCTAATTGGAGATCCTAAACCCATAAAAATAAAAACCAGTCAACCAAACCCGCAACCAAGCAGCTGTATTAATAGCATAACAAAAGATCAAACATTAGCTAAGCCAGACACCTCCCTCATCATTCCACTACCGCACACTTTTATTAAACTACCTAAAAATCTGATTAAAGCTATCATCAAGAAACTTCTAGAATACCCCGCACTCAAACCACCCATTCCCTTTAATAACAAAAGAACAAGACGGAAAGAATACGAATAAGAAAGAAAAAATCCTAAAAGCATCAGAAATAAAAAACCTCAACCGAAAATATAAATAATTTCAGAAAATAAACCATGCTTTCTAAAAAAGACCCCTAAAAATGGCAAGCCACAAAGAGAAAGTACTAAGAACCCTTGTAAATACACTCCCAATAAACCACCATACCGCGATAAATAAACCCCCACAGAACTCTGACTCCCTCCAGAAAGTCTCATTAAATCCCCTATAGACATAAATAAATAGCACTTACATACACCATGAGTAATTAACTGTAACAGAGCTAAATCTAAATCACCGCACACGAAGAAAACGAGACATCAAGACACATTATTACATGTTGACAAAGCCACAAGCTTCTTTAAATCATTAAAGAATAGAGCACAGCCACCCCTAATCAATATAGTTACTAATGAGATTAGAAACAAAAAACATAAAATATTCTCTTCAAAAACTCCAGAATAACGAAAAAAGAACCAAACACCTGCTGCTACTAATGTAGAGGAATGTACTAAAGAACTAACAGGGGTCGGAGCACGCATGGCCTCTAACAATCACGAAATAAAAGGATAGCAAGCACTCTTCCTCAACACCACCAATAACAGGAGAAAAATGATACTTACACATGAAAAATCCAACCATCAGGATAACCTCATAACTAAGAAAAACAAGGCTGCATCCCCAAATCGAGAAGCAAAAAGAGTAATTAGAGAAGCTCGTAACCTTCTCATTTTTGAATAAAATAAAATTAAAAAAAATCTTACTAAACCCAAGTATTCCCATAAAACAAGTGAAAACAAAACTTTACCCCTTATAACAAGTACTGCCATAACCCCTAAAAACCAGACCATTAATGGGTACAACAACGAGCCCTCAACACCTCCTCCAAAATAATGATAACAATAAAAAAGAGCTATCCTACCACAAAAGAAAAGCATTACCAAAGAAACTATCCTTATATCCTCAAAAAAGAAATCAAAAAGATCGTCACGTAAAAAAGCACCCAGAGGAAGTATTCTTCATTTTCAAGCAATATAGCCTCAAACCCAAAACAAAAAAAGCCTAATAATGAGAAAAAATACACCTGAAATAACCACCTTTGATAGGGTGTCTTACACCCCCAATTGCGGCCGAAACGCAATCTCACCCAGTGATTATCAAACTAACTTGTACACAAGGGAATAAATCCATATTTGATGCTTAAAACCAACCCATTATAAACTTCTGGCACTCATGTCTTATCTTAACAAGCGAGTATCTTCCGACACGAAGAAAAAAATGACTTCAAATCACTTCTGAACTAATTCTTACCCACAAGAGGGTACAAACCATAAACTGGTCCTAAACCAACCCCATATAATTCTGGCACTCCTAACTCCAACTGACTTAATCACTACTGGACTTACAATCCAAGGTACTTTTTATACTAAGCTGGTTTATTTAACGAAAAAACGAATCCTTATCACCTCTTACTACTCTCACTACAACAAACCCCAACATCAAGACTAAACAAAACAAACAATAAGAAAATCCCTCAAAATAAGAACACAGATAATGACTATAATCTACATAACCAGACCCAATCTTAAAGCTAAAGCTAATAAATAATCTTATAAAAAAAAAGTAAATAAAAAAGAAAAGCTCTAAATTACTCCCAAATACAGGAAATGGATTCGGATTATGTAAAGAAACAAAAATAAATAAAACATAAACACCCCCTATATAAACTAAACAGAACAAAACCAAATATCAAGAAAAGCCAGATAACATATAAACATAACCCGAAACACTAAAAGCTCTTAATAATAAAAGAAAACAATAACCCACTGGGTGAGTAATAAACGAAAAAGACAGTAATCTACTAAAATATAATGCTAAAAGAGCTCTGCTTAATAAAGTCATCATTTATCCCCAAGTTACATTTCCCGAGACTCATAAGGAACTCAGCTTAAAGGCTTATGGTCAGGAATTATAGATTCTAACACTATTGGCATATATGCATGACCTGCACCACATAACTCGCTACAATACCCTACAAATACCCCAACACGATCTGTATAAAATATATTCTGATTCACTCGACCAGGAATTGCATCCGTCTTAATTCGTAACTCAGGTAAAGCAAAGGAATGAATCACATCAGAAGAAGTCACAACTAAATGATAAAAATCATAAACATTTACACGAAGAGGCTTATCTACAGAATCAATAAAATCCGTCATAACAGAATCATAACCATCTTCAGACCCACTCACCTCATAACTCCAATACCACTGACGACCCGTAACCTTAATCACAGCCTCTATACGAACTGGTAAATCCTCAGCTAAACACATCACATTAAGAGCACATAAGTATCTCACCATTGCTGTTGGAACAAAAGTTCAAGCCATCTCAACTCAATTTTTCTCTTTGTTACTACTACTTCAATTATTCTTTCTAAAAACCTGCCAAGCCAAAACAAGAAAAACCCAAGCCGGTATGAACGTACACAAAGTTACCATATAAAAAAGTAAATTATCATAAACCACATTTCCAGTTAAAACAGAACTCATATAAGATAGAAATCTAAACTTACTATCTACTAATACCCGGTTCCCCCAGTATTACCATGTTACGACTTACCAAAGCTAATCGCCGTGGGTGACGGGCGGTGTGTACCCCAACTAAATCAACCTTCGATGTATCATTAATACCTACACCTACTTCCGAGTCCTAAATATATTGTCAGTCTCTAACGACCAATATTTTGTTTAAAGTAGCGCATAAACACCATCCCATCAGCAGCACATGGACCTGGCTTAAATTAACTGAAATTCACCTATAAACACAAATCACAGATCTTCAACCGGATATACACTAACTTATCTAGGGATGGTAAAAGTCTAAGCGGACTATCTCTTACGATACACGCTCCCCCGGAAGAATATCATCAGCTGCCAAGTCTTTTTAGTTTAAACTATAGAGTCACAAAATTCGGAGACTCAATACAAGGGTCTCTAATCCTTTTCTCTATTAGCCCTTAACCAAGAAATTATGAGGAAATTTTAAAAGAGAAAAGATTCTACCCAAAACTCAAATAACTCATAAACCATTTAAACTGACGGGAAGAAAAGGCTAACAGAATAACCGCGGATGCTGGCACTGAGAATTTACCACCAAATCTAGAGAGACTTGTTCGAGCTCTCACTCATGAACAAAACCTAACCACTAGTCCTTGCCAATCCACAAATATTATAGATAGACCAAAAAACAAAAAAAGCACTATGTGGCACCCCTCTAAACCTCTTCCATAACCAAAACTAAATAATTCAAGACACGGGCAATCCCAGCCTATTACACCTTTGCAGAGTGTACTGTTAAATAAAACATCGCATCCTAACATAAACTACGCGCAATCCTTTCGTACTAACGCGTAACACCAGTAGATAAGAACCGACCTGGCTCACGCCGGTCTTAACTCAACTCATGAAAGGAAATAAGGTCGAACAGACCCTAACGAAGAAACTTCTGCACCCCTTCGCTAGCCTTAAGTCAACATCGAGATGGCAACCAAACAAATCAATAAGATCTCTCCTTGTTTCTTACCTAGTTATCCCCGAGGTAACTTACATCTCTAGTCCTTTACTGGATCATAAAATATATGAATAATTTACCTCCACCCCAGATAAAAAATAAATCAAAGCTCTCGGGGTCTTTCCGTCTTACTAAGAAACTCTGGATTCTGCACCAGAAAATCAATTTCGAGAAAAATCCTCATCTAGGTAATCCCCCTAGTCAAACCTTTCAAACAATCCCTTAATTATAGGGCAACTAATTATGCTACCTTAGCACAGTCAAGATACTGCGGCCATTCATCCAAAGACATTGGGCAGGTACTACCATCAAACATTTAATGATGGAAATGTTTTTACTAAACAGACTGGAAAACCCCGAGAAAGAAAAGGAATTTTTAAACTACTTATTTCACCATACTAACGCATTTAGTTAAAAACTTATTATTTAGAGTAAAGGAGAACATCTTCAAAATTTCTAGTTATAACACACTATCAAGCTTAAGATACTCTTAATCCAAAAAAACAAAATCCTACAACTCCTCTTAAAAGATTCCCCATATCCAAACAGAGAACCTGTAACCGAAATTTATAATAAGAACTAGCTATAGAATAGTACGAATAACTTTTCACTTCCCCCCTCGATTCTCACGATGAATAACCCATCCAACAATTAGCTCCCAGCAGATCGAGAGGAAATCACTATCCTTCGAGTTACCCCTAAATCCAGGACAGACCTCAATGAATCATGATGCAAAAGGTACATTATTAATAGCAACCTTAAACAATTCAATTTCTTAATCAAGGAGATAATAAAATTAATACCCCGGTTTTACAAAAACCGTATTCTCTTTCAATTAAACTATATCTCCTAACCCTGCGAAAGCCAATTACCCGGCTCACTTATATAAGTGCAATGATGAGGAACAGGAATCGTAGCCACATTTAGCACCAGAGTTTTTCTTCCTCATAACCCAATAATGCGATTACCTACTGCCATAGACTCTCAAAGAATATATAATAACATAAACCCACTAAGTACTGAAATTAACCCCCCTATCCTAGCAATAGTGTTTATTCACTGAAAACAAGGTTCATAAGAGCAAACACGTCGAGGAAGACCATGAATTCCTAAGAAGTGCATAGGGAAAAAACATAAATTAAACCCAGTCATCGAAACACCTCAATGAGCCATTAATAAATAACTTTTTAGTCTATACCCAGTAATTACAGGTCATCACCAAATCAAAGAAATAACCACCGTCCTAAAAGATCCTAAAGATAACACATAATGAAAATGAGCTATTACAAATCAAGTATCATGAAGTAAGGTATCCATTATTGACGAAGATAAAATTATACCCGTAACACCACCAATAGTAAATAAAACAATAAACCCAACAATTCATCAAATAATTGGATCTCATAAACGAACTCGACTACCAGCAAGCATGTATAATCAAGAAAAAACCTTAATTCCGGTTGGTACACCAATAATCATAGTAACAGATCTAAAGAAGACAGCTGTCTTCAAGTCTAAACCAACCATAAACATATGATGTGCTCATACTACACTACCTAGACAAACAATAGCTAACATTGCTAAAACTAAACCCCCGTATCCAAACAAAGAGTCATTATTCGTTAAAGTTGTACAAATATGACTAATCATACCAAATCCAGGTAAAATAAGAACATATACCTCAGGATGACCAAAAAACCAAAACATATGTTGAAAAAGCACTGGATCCCCACCACCTAACGGATCAAAAAAGGCAGAACCAAATTTACGATCAAAAAGAAGCATGGTAATCCCTGCTGCTAACACAGGTAAAGAAACCAACAATAAAATTGAAGTAAATAAATATGCCCAGACAATTATTGAAAAACGTTCAGTAGTATGATCACTCATAGCTCTCATAATTGTACAAATAAAGTTCAAAGAACCAAATATACTCGAAAGACCGGCTAAATGAAGAGCAAACATTAAAAAATCTACGCCTCAACCACTATAATCACCTGAAGAAAGCGGGGGATAAAAAGTTCATCCAACCCCCGAACCACCGAACATTCTTAACCCAAAACATACAGCAGATGGCAATAATAATCATGCTCTCAAAGCTTTTAACCGAGGCAATTTCAAATCTGGTAATCCTAGTAATAAGGGTAACAAATAATTACCAAACCCACCAATCAACACAGGCATTAAAAAGAAAAAAATCATAGCTATACCATGACTGGTAATAATATATTTATAAACATCTGGAGAAACAATATTATAGTAAGGATCCAAATAATTTATTCGAATCAAAAACCTCAACGCAAGACCTAAAAATCCTCCTCACAAACCTAAAATCATGTAAATCATCCCAATACGCTTATGATCTAAAGTAAATAATCAAGTTGACACTTTCAACAAACGACATTAAACGTCACCCCCTGTTTTGAAGACAGATAGTCTAATTAACCTAGATTGTTTCCTGTTTAAAAACAGAGAATCGAATACTATGAGTATTCAAATCATCGTTAGCAGCGATAATATAAAAATTCTCTAGTACTTACTTGTGTAACAGCTAGTATCAACTTATTTCTAATAACCTCACTCAACATACCCCTTATTAACTTCTACTCCAAAACCTATTCCTAAGAGAACAAGAAAAAGAAGATAATAAGACAAATTCTTAAATAGTAAACCTTGTAAAGGCATATTTAATAATAGTGAAATCTCTAAATCAAAAACTACAAAAAATACTAATAAAATAAAATAAGTATACCTGAAGTAATTCTCCACTAACCGTTGTGATAAAAAACCACACTCAAACCTCCTAACTCATGAACGAAATCCATCAATAAATCCTCAACCAGATTTTCACAAAAAAAGATGAAATATAGCAACTAAAAAAAAAACTACTAAAAATAAAATAAATAATGACGACAAATAATGCACCTCATAGTGTCCAAAGACATCACCGGAGTAAGAATCCGAAGCTTTAATTATTAAGCTACCTACGATTCAACCTTCTTATTTTGAAAATATTGACGGAGACAAAGTCCCACAATCACTATATCACAGTGACCTGCCTAGCAGCCCTATCAATTTAATACCTCAATTTTATCAGCCGACTCATCATAAGAGACCTCAAACCCCCAAAGCTTACATCCTTCATTAGACTACCCTGCTGCGTCCAGGAGCCCACAAAGCTTTCTAAAGGTTAACAGCCTAACGATTTAATTTTAATAATCTACCTGCACCTAAACAACAAGAAAAAAAGAGCCTACAAAGAGTAAAATTGAGTACTTCCACATAAAACTTACAAAAAAATCATAACGAACCCGGGGGAGCGTAGCACGTGCTCAAACAAAAAAAATCACATGCCCCAAGGCCACTAAAATAACAAAAGTTCCTCCAAAGAATATGACTGCTCCCAATCAAGAAAAAATAAACATAATTAAGTACTCACAAGCAAAAAGACAAGTAAAAGGAACATTGCAGTACTCTGTATTTAGACCTCTTACCAACTCCCTTTCCGCCTCAGCATAATCCAAAGGTGTTCGATTACACTCACATAACATACCGACTAACCATAAGAAATAACATATAGGTAAAACAAAAACTAAACCTCAAGCCCTATCAATGAACGGAAAAATATAATAACCCCCACATACTAAAGCAGATATAACCACTATACACATAAAACAAGCCTCAAAAGTTACAGAACCAAAAGCAGAACGAACACAGCTTATAAGAGCAAACTTTTTATATGACCCCCAACCAACCCTTAATAAACTATAACCTGTCAATCTAGTAATTAATAAAATTCACAAGAGTAATAAAATTGATCTTCTCCCGGAATAAGACAAAGCAAATATTAAACAATAACCACAAGCTAAAAAAACCAAAAAATAAACGCCTAACCAAGAAAGTCATCTACGTACCTGAAACAAGGAGACCTTGTACTTTATTACTAACTTAAGTAAGTCTGCAAATCTTTGCAATAAGCCTGCCAAACCTACCTTTTTTGGACCCTTCCGTATCTGCATATAACCTAAAATCTTACGTTCCCCAAGTATAAAAAAAGCCACAAAAACCATTATTATTACAAAAGCTAAAAACCCTCTAAAAAAAATGTATAGTCTTGACAATATAGAAAACACCCCGATCTGGCTTTAACACCTCCTATAGTACGACAAACTATTATTCAAAAATATAAACTAAGAACGGGAAATAAAAACAACGACAGAAAACATATTCACCAACTGCTTGCAGAGCAGCTATCTCAACTTAAACTATGTCGTTTATTACCCCCTAAAACTTAAAAAATGACAATAGGGTTCACCCCATCTCCTACGTGTAAAATAGATATTTTTAATTAAACTATTTCGTCAAACTAAACTAAGGAAACACCTTTCCACTCCCTTCGAGGTATACCAATACTAATAAGGTACTTAACTAAAAAAAACTGCTCAGATATATTGTAAAATACTCAACTTAAAAAGACCAGAAGACCGCAAGAATAAATACTGATTCCTATAATTAACTTATAAAATATAGCCAGAGAACCTGGAAAAGACACTAACAAAAAAACGCAGAAGAAGAAGAACGCAGAAGTCTTCACTTCCATTCTATCAAAGTATCTCAACAAGTAGATAACTAAAGTCGATCAAGCTAAATAAACCATAAATAACCAAACCAATACATCTACTGATATCTCAATAGCCATTACTACTAAAGCAGCACTAGATCTTATCATTACATGGCATCAGTAATAAGTTCAATCATTTGTGTAAACCCAAAATAAGACTCCCACAAAGAAAAAAGTAAAGATACAACATAATTCAACTAAACTAGATTCCCACCCATTACTTAAAAAGAACCTAAAAAATAAAAAAGATCTCTTTAAAACTGTGGAAAGCCCTCAAACGACCAATCAATTAGAATTAATTACTACAATATAAACCCATCCTAAAAAAGGAAACAACCCAAACTTAATAAAAAGGCCTAACACAGCAAAGAAAAAAAATCTATCAAACAACAAGCCAGAAATAATTAAGGAAGAAGAAACACCAGAGATAATAATATATCTAAAAAGGCTTCCTAAAACCCCCCTATCCAGATAAAGAAAAAAAGATGGAATCAATCCCAAAGTAGCCAACTCTAAAAATAACCAGAACATTAGCAAGTTATCCCTAAAAAATAGCACTACGGAAAAAAAAAGAACTCAGAAGACACTAAAGGTTGATAAAACTACACCTCGCATTAAATCTTAATTTCTTAGCTTTCTACCAAAGACACACACCCCCTCCTAATGATCCTCAGAAAAAGAAAGGATGCTACAAACGATAAATCAATGTACCACAGCAACAAAGACTTCATAAAAAAAGAGAATAAACAAGAAAAATAAAACTCAAGAAGCAGAAAAACACATCATACCTAAAACATAACCACCCATAGCACCAATAGAAAGATTAACAAAAGGACGAATCATTAATACTATAGGTCGTACTATGTAACTTAACGTCTCAGCCAAACAGACAAAAGGAGCAATCCAAATAGGAGTCCCCTGAGGCACAAACCCTGAAAAAAAAGAATCTAAACTTCCATCAATTAAACGAGAGAAAAGTAAGGCCACAAATAAAGGAAATACAAAAAATAAGATAAAAACTCCAAACCCCCCCATACCGTATAAATAGGGTAACCGTAAACCTAAAAACCTTACCAACAAGAAAAAAAGAACCAAACGATAACAATAATCCCCTAAACCACCACTAATAACAGATACAACAGCTTCATATAAACTTAATAAACGGGAAATAAACATAGGAGAAGACAACTTTGTATTTTATGAACATGAACCATATAGTTTTTCTTAACTTACTTCTCCTCCCACCACTAAAAAGTATCTTCAGCTCTTCAAACTAATGCTTTAAAAAATAAGCTAGAAGGGAACCAACCAATAATTTCACCAAACCCAAAAAACTCTTCCACACTCTTATAGCTAACATCTAATTCTCCTTCATGACCAAAACATAAAATGCTAAAACACCAAGCTATACTATAACCCAAAATTACTAAGCTACTACACAAAAAAGAAAGCTTCAAAACACCAAGAAGAATAAAGAGAAAATCCCGGAATAAATATGACCACCTCCGTAACTTACATCGAAATGACGAGCCAGAAACGTACCCACTAAAAATAAAGGCACTAAACCCCCTAAAAAAAGGAAAATATAAAGAACTAAAAGAAATAAAAGACTATTAAAAAAAGCTTCACCTGCAAGAGAAACCTCACAAAAAAACTGCACGGTTGGGGGTAAAGAACAAACTGTGCACAAACAGGAGCATGCCAACACACGAAATAAAAGACTACCAGAGATTCTTCTCTTTAAAATAGAAAGATTACGGGTGCCAGAAACATTATAAGCTAGCCATAAAAACAAGAAAGTTACTCCTGCTGACAAACCATGGCCTAAACAATAAAGAAAAGAGAGGCCGCCTAATAACCAACTCCCCACACATAAACAACAAGAAGCAACAAGAATATGACACAACCTCATAAAAGCCAACCAACGCTTACCATCCAACTCACGAGCAGCACTTAAAAAAAAGAGTACTGACAAGAAAAAGCATATTAACATGTATCCTTTAAAGAATATATATGTTGGTAACAGTCTAGCACAAAATCGACAAACCCCTAAAACTCCCAACTTCATTATATAACCCCTTAAACACACGGATACCGGACTCCTTGCCTCCGCATGAACAATAGGGAGTCACACATGAAATGGAGGAAGGGGTATCTTAGTAATAAACATTATCGATAACAAGAATGAAACAATAACCCACAACCTACCACTTAAATCTCATAAGCGAGTATCAAACCTACCCCCTTCTAACGACAAATAAAACAAACACAACAACATCGGTAAACTAGTAAATACAACGTAACCAAGGAGATATCAAGATGCAATATAACGCTCTGAATAAGGAGACTCAACCACTAACAATACTAACAAAGGTACAATAGACATCTCATAAAAAATTCAAAACCACAAGGCATGAATACAGCAATAACATAAAAGAGAAGAAACAATCCTAGTAGAAATAAGCAACACGGAGATAAACCTCATTTCTTTTACCCAAAATAAGAGAGACACTCAAAGAAGAGAAGAAAGTAAAATCAAGTAAAACCTAATAGTATCAAAACAAAATAAACCCCTTAATAAGGAGCCATCACTTAAAAATGCAGTAACCGGTCAAGTTATATGCACTCTTAATATCACCCAAAGACCAACAAAAACCAAACCTATCAACCAACTATATCAACTAATACTCTTGAATCTCATAAACGAGTTAATACTACAAGCCCTAAAACTACTTCAATCGTAAAAATTACAATCAAAGCTATAAAGAAAATATAAGACTCACTTAACTGGCTTAACATAGTCATAAAAAGTAGTAAGACATTAAAATTTTCTACCACAATTAAACAATTTAATAATCGAGTCAAAGACAAAAAAAACCTACACATTATAACAAAAACCCCCAAAATTAAAAGTAAATGAATTGTCATTCAAATTAAGCACGAGAAAAAGAAAAACCCCCTGAATAAGGAACAACTCATAATCCCTTAAAAGCGACTAAAAAAAGAACTATCATTACCGAAGAAGTCTTACTTATTAAAATAAATGGTGCTTCTGGGTGACATGCTCCTAAATAACTTAAAATAAAGAATAAAGAACAACAACTTCAAAATATATACTGACGACCCACACTATAAACACAAGAGGAGTTAAAAGTCGGTAATCACAATACAAAAAGAAAAACTAATACTAAAATTAAGCCTCCCACCTTAGATTCTATCGAACGGAGCATAGCATAAAAAGCTAAAAAATACCATTCGGGCTTGATAGATACCGGAGTAACAAGAGGGTCTGCTTGAATATATCTCTCAACATCCAACACCCAGTCTGGAGACACTAAAAGAAAAACACCCAGAAGCAATAACAACACCATTAAAACTAATCCATCCTTTACAGTAAAATAAGAATGAAACAAGACCACATCCCTATAACCACCAGAGACCGATAAAGGATTATTTGATCCACCCTTATGCAAATAAAAAAGATGAATAACCCTAAAACCAGCAATAATAAAAGCTAAACAAACATGAGCAGAAAACACACGAACTAAAGTTACTTTAGTTACACCAAACCCACCAACAATAAACTTAAATAATCTCCCACCTATAACAGGTACACTTTTTAGTATAGAAGTTAAAACCGTAGCAGCCCAATATGACATCTGGTGCCAAGGAAGTATATATCCTAAAAATGCCTCAACCATCATTAAAAGATACAAAATAAAACCTACATTTCAGACACCTAACTTTCTGTAACTAGAATAATAGAATGAACGACCCATATGAGCCAAAAATAAGACAAATATAAAAGTTACCCCTCATATATGAGCATATCGAACAAACCATAAAAATAATCCCTCATTAACAAAATCTAATACACAACCAAACCTCAAACCAGCATCAGCCACATACAAAAGAGATAGAATTATACCCGAAACAATCTGAATAACCAGGAATACTCTTATCATAAAACCCCCACATCAAAAATAACTCAAAGACAAATTAGTAGGAAGATCCACTACATTACCACGCACGACAGACAACATTAAACTAATTCCTCTATTACCACATAATAATTCTCCGGCACCACAAGCCAACGGTTTAATGATATAACCTATAGAAGAAGTAAACGAATAACTTAAACATAGTAAACAATTAAATAAACTCACAGCCAAACATAATCAACAAAATGTCAATACCAGACAATTACACTTGCATAAAAATGATTCTTACTAGCCCCCCACACTAAGAGCACAGTCATTGCAACAACTCCCCCAAAAACATGCATAAAATGTAATCCAACAGTACAAAAAGCAGCCCCTAAATAAGAACAATAAAGTACATCACACTCACAATCAAAAAACTCTCAAAGCTGCAAGCCTATAAAACACAGACCTAAAATTATACTAATAACCAAAAACCAAACCCTTGAAGGTAACCCAAAAGAATGATGATAAATCGTGGCCGTTAAAGAAGAAGTTAATAACAAAAAACAACCCAAAAATGGGAGTTCTAAACTATCAGACAAAGAGCCATCTGTTCCTTCGTCTTTCCAAGCAACTACTACGAGAAGTCTACCAAAGGCTGCCACCTCACTTAAAATAAATAGCCAAAAAGCTTTGGGATAACGAGTTAAAGATGGAAAAAGAACCTCACGAAGCAAAAAATAAACAGAGACAACTGCAACTGCAAGAAACATCATTACTCCCCACAAATTTCATAAAAAAATACTCACAAGACCTATAAAAACAATCCATGATTTATAAATTGGTAATCAGCTTAACATCCCCTCCTTAAAACCTAAGTGTTTCAATGTCTCTCGTTATGGATTAAAAATCCTCAAAAGACTTAAAGAGCTAACCCGAGTATCTATCTAATAATTTAATAAATAAAACTACCTCCTTTAACAAACATGCAATTTAAGTACTCATTAATTATTACATTGACCCCTAAGGGATCATCGACTTGGAAAGACGATATATTTACTCAATTATACTACCAATGTCAAGTCACTCACTCCACTTTGTGTTCCACAACTCTTCTGTACTACAGCTATTGTTTATAATTATATATACCTTCCAGTACCCATTCCATTTCCTAAGGGGGGA